TCATTTGGAATGTGTATTCTATATCACATGTGATAAGAGAAAGTCATTTACGCCCAAATACGTTTGTCAAAGAATCAGAAAGATAAAGGAATTTGGAACCGCTAACGAAAAGGGGGGATAGGGTAAATATTTTAGGGGTCAAATAGGCTTTTTGGGGATAGAGGGACTTGAACCCTCACGATTTTTAAAGTCGACGGATTTTCCTCTTACTATAAATTTCATTGTTGCCGATATTGACATGTAGCATGTAGAATGGGACTCTATCTTTATTCTCGTCCGATTAATTAGTTCTTTAAAAGATCTATCGGACTATGGAGCGAATGAGTTGATGAATATTTGATTTTTTCTTCAACGTAGAATCAATTCACACCAATTTTTCCATTTTTTCATATTAAAAGATTCGGGCCATCATTAACCATTTGATATAGTATTCAATAGATGCGTTTATCCTTCATCCTTTCTAAAGTTTCCATGGAAAGATTCCTCTACCAGCGCAGTCAACTCCCATTTATTAGAACAGCTTCCATTGAGTCTCTGCACCTATCCTTTTTTTGAGAAAACAGGATTTGGCTCAGGATTGCCCATTTTTATTAATTCCGGGGTTTCTCTGAATTTGAAAGTTATCACTTAGTAGGTTTCCATACCAAGGCTCAATCCAATTAAGTCCGTAGCGTCTACCGATTTCGCCATATCCCCCTTCCTTTTTTCTTTTGTTTTGGGATTAAGATTTTATTAGAATATTATTCCTTTTTCTTTCATTTATACTGGAACCTTTGAATTTATTAGATAGCGATTACTATCCCGAAAAAGTATTTTTTCTTACCTATAGGAAACCCGTATTTGATTCAATCAAATTGGATTTTATCATTTCTGTATCGGCAATTCAATATAGATTGATATATATCCTTTATATATCTTTCTATTCATGCCATTTTCCCATGCAATTGGGATACTCAAAGGGTCGATTCTTTTTTTTTTTTTTCTTAACTTCCCCTTTTACGAATGAAAGCCGGGGAATGTTTGATTAGTTATAACTAATCAACCGAATTCGGAAGAAATATAAATATAGAGAAATATATATAATATATAGGATAGAAAATCTAGAAGTGTAACAAAAAAAATTTCAAATGTCATGTGAATTCAAAATAAAAAAAATTGACTATCTAAAAATATTTAAGATTGACTATCGAATATTATTCTATTCGAATTTAGAATTGTGATAAAGAAATCAAAATTCTATATCGCTATATAAATCGTTATGTTCTATAATATGCAAGATTTATTGGTAATTATGGATTCTATTCTTTTCTATATTTCTAGAGACACTATACTTATAGTAATAGTGTCTTGAATTTTTATTCATAGAAAATTTCTATTACTATAATGCGGGCCCGCTTAGCTCAGAGGTTAGAGCATCGCATTTGTAATGCGATGGTCATCGGTTCGATTCCGATAGCCGGCTTTTTCTATTTTTTATTTAATTTTTGAAAAATTGAGAATCTTCTTTTGAAATCAAATGAAATCAAAGAATATTGAAAAGTGTCTTCCCCTCTTTCCAAAATCCATGAATTTATTAAATTATAGGTTAAGTTATAGGAGGAACTCCTGACTATGCCAGTAAAAGGATCTTAACTCCTGACTATGCCAGTAAAAGGATCTTATATATTCTTATATATATATAATAATAGAAAGTTTGACTATTTATCCAATTTATCTCATTCTTCTTTATAGTAATAGTACAAGTACACTACTTTACACTACTTCAGCAAACTTTACTTCATTTAGTTCAGTTTGAGTTTAGATTTATTCTGTAAAATCAAATTTTCAAAAAAAAAAAGAATGAAATGAATTCTAAATAAGAATTAAGGAGTCTTTATGTCACGTTACCGAGGACCTCGTTTCAAAAAAATACGCCGCCTGGGGGCTTTACCAGGACTAACTAATAAAAGGCCTAAAGCCGGGAGTGATCTTAGAAACCAATCGCGTTCCGGCAAAAAATCTCAATATCGTATTCGCCTAGAAGAAAAACAAAAATTGCGTTTTCATTATGGTCTTACAGAACGACAATTACTTAAATACGTTCATATCGCCGGAAAAGCCAAGGGGTCAACAGGTCAAGTTTTACTACAATTACTTGAAATGCGTTTGGATAACATCCTTTTTCGATTGGGTATGGCTTCAACTATTCCTGCAGCCCGCCAATTAGTTAACCATAGACATATTTTAGTGAATGGGCGCATAGTAGATATACCAAGTTATCGCTGCAAACCCCGAGATATTATTATGGCGAAGGATGAACAAAAATCCAGAACTCTAATTCAAAATTCTCTCAATTTTTCCCCTCAGGCGGAAGTGCCAAACCATTTGACTCTTCACCCAGTCCAATATAAAGGACTGGTCAATCAAATAATAGATAGTAAATGGGTCAGTTTGAAAATAAATGAATTGCTAGTCGTAGAGTATTATTCTCGTCAAACTTAATTAAACCTAAACTCAAATAAAATAGCAGAGGTTCGGGCAATTTTATTCCCTTTTATCAAATTAAATTAACCTAAGGTTAAGTAAGAAAAATACGGGTTTGATTCTGATTTTATCTCATTTATGTATCATAGCCCGAGGGGTTATTTTCATATTCTTTCCGGTATTCTTCCTAGTCGCGGAATTAGGAATAGAAAATCTATATCAATGAAAGGTTTAACTGGTGGAATAAAGGTCTCCATTGCTATTTGATCCGGTATTTTTAATAAATAAGAAAATGGATCTATTAAGTGAAGGTGCGGAAAGAGAGGGATTCGAACCCTCGGTAAACAAAAGCCTACATAGCAGTTCCAATGCTACGCCTTGAACCGCTCGGCCATCTCTCCTACATAATGATTATGAATCAAAAACCAAGTGAATAATGAGTTCTTCATATTTCATTCTAGATTATTGGATAAGTATGACCAATCCATTTTAACTATATATTACAAAATATTACAAATAAAAATAGAAAATTTTTCATCAAAGTAAAGAAAGACCTTTCGAGGCCCCAAGACAATTCTTTTTTACGAAAATGTTTTATTTGTAATTTTGAAAATGAAAAGGGGGTTTATATTTGCAAAAACGACTCCTACTAGAAATTCGATTCGAATCGATTAAATCAATGAATTAGAACGAATCAACTGATTAATAGGTCTAGATTTTTTAGACTAGGGTTAATGGATACCTTTCTATTATAATTCTATATAGACTACGATTCCATACCTTACAAATTCTCAAATTTCTTTCCGACTTTAGAATTCTCAACAACAAACCCCTTCCCTCACCCCTCTATTCTAGATTGATAAAACATTTTGTATAGTGGATTGTATACCTGCTATGTACATAACATAAAAAAGAGGTGGTTATTCTATTTTCATCATAGAATGATTTTTTCCTCTTTGTATCATAATTCAATACAAATTTCTCGAGTTATTTGAATCTGTAATTTCAACGAAATCGGAATAGTTCGCTTCGTTGGTATACTACTACATTAGGATGAAATCGAACCGGGTTGGACTATTTCTTATTGATTCCTATAAAAAAGGAACAATTGGAATAAAAAGCCCATAATCTTTTTTTTTCAAATCAATCTATTTTTATGTTATTTCGTACTGTACAATTCTTTTCTTTGTGGGATCATTTTCCCCCGAGAGGGAATGAGAAGAATTATAAAATGGATTGCTAGCTATGCCTAGATCGCGGATAAATGGAAATTTTATTGATAAGACCTTTTCAATTGTAGCCAATATCTTATTGCAAATAATTCCGACAACTTCAGGAGAAAAGGAGGCATTTACCTATTACAGAGATGGTGTGATTTGATTCTTTTTTTTTTTTTTATTTCTCTTGGTCTTACGAGAAAGACACGTGATTCGGAAAAATTTTTGAAATAAATCTACGCTTGTTGAAGGTGAAGTTTGCAAATAGAACAATTCCTTCTGTCGTGTATCCTCGATTAATGCAACCTCAGATGCTATGTTTCAATCTTAGATTCTAGTATTGAACGAAAGGTTATATCTAGAGGTTCTGTATTATGGGGCAATCCTACTCCACTACACTAGTACCAACGGACAGCATAAGGGAAGAAGCACTACACCTAGGAATCAACAACACGAAAACCTTGTTAGAAATGACCCCTTTCCTTATTGGGCTCGGGACTAAAAGAATGGTTGGGACAACAAACATCCATCTCGTTCGTACTTTGGATATCAATATAACCATCGAAGGTTGTTTGAAGTGACTAATTCCTGGAAATTAGGAGGCGTTGAAAACAAAGAAATTGCTCGAGTTCTCATTTCTATCTAGTTATCTAGTCTCAACACCCTTGATATTAAGAAAAGATCTCTTGCAGGAAGGTTGGCTAGAGATTTCTTGTAAAAACACTAGCCCTGCTCAGTCTATAATGAGAATATTTTCATCTTTTTGATTTCATGTATATTCTCCTTATGCACATAAGGGAGGAGCCGTATGAGGTGAAAATCTCACGTACGGTTTTGGAACGGAGATTCTTTGAATTGAATGGCGACCGTAACGGATGTCAGCTCAATCCGAAGGAAATTATGCAGAAGCTTTACAGAATTATTATGAAGCTATGCGACTAGAAATTGATCCTTATGATCGAAGTTATATACTCTATAATATAGGTCTTATCCATACAAGTAATGGAGAACATACGAAAGCTTTGGAATATTATTTTCGAGCACTAGAACGAAATCCATTCTTACCACAAGCTTTTAATAATATGGCCGTGATCTGCCATTACGTGCGACTATCTTCACTATAGAAGTAAAAAAAGAAAAACAAAAAAAGGCTTTCTACATATACATCGTCTAAAACAACGATTTTTATCAGCTGTAGCAAAGAAAAAAAAACTTTATATTCATAAAAGTTGAAATATGAAGAAAATAAATAGATATACCTAGCTACTTTTTCTATGGATAAAAAAAAGAATCTAATTGGTAGGGGAAGCACCGTAAAGA